CTTTTGCTTCTCTATTTTCGTTCTTTATCATAAAAGTTTTCCCCCGCCAATGAATGATAAGTGCCTAGGTGAAGGTATAGTATAAGATAAGTCAGAAAAGTCTAAGTCTTATTAGTCTACTCTAAAAAGAAAAGAAATATACCTATACTCTTACTATAAGATAAAAGAGAAAGACTCTGAAGTCTAAAAACTCTTAAGATAAGGCTTTTCTTTTCATATGAATACTTAGTAGAACGACTAACGACGAGATTTATTATCGTTTCTCGCGTGTCTCACGAAAGTTAGAGTAGGTGCGAATTCTCCCAATTTGTGACCGACCATACGATCTGTGATATAAATAGGTAAATGTTCCTTTCCATTATGAATAGCGATTGTATGGCCAATCATTGTGGGTATAATGGTAGATGCCCGAGACCAAGTCACTATGATTTCTTTCTCCTCCCTCCTGTTGAGTTTTTCAATTCTTCCCAATAAATGATTAGCTACAAAAGGATTTTTTTTTAGTGAACGTGTCACGGCTGATTACTCCTTTTTTTACATTTTTTAAATTGGCATTCTATGTCCAATATCTCGATCTTAATCTGAAGTCTAATGATGAATGGAAAAAAGAGAAAATCCTTTAGCTAGATAAGGGAAGGGGCGGATGTAGCCAAGTGGATCAAGGCAGTGGATTGTGAATCCACCATGCGCGGGTTCAATTCCCGTCGTTCGCCCATCACATTCTTTCCAATTCCAAAGATTCGATTTTCAATGTTCCTATTTACGGCGACGAAGAATAAAACTATCACTATATTTGTTCCTTTTCCTGCTTCTTCTTCCAAGCGCAGGATAACCCCAAGGGGTTGTGGGTTTTTTTCTACCAATTGGGGCTCTCCCTTCACCGCCCCCATGGGGATGGTCTACAGGGTTCATAACTACTCCTCTTACTACAGGACGCTTACCTAGCCAACACTTAGATCCGGCTCTACCCAAACTTTTTTGGTTCACCCCAACATTACCCACTTGTCCGACTGTTGCTAAGCAGTTTTTGGATATCAAACGGACCTCCCCAGATGGTAATCTTAATGTGGCCGATTTACCCTCTTTTGCAATCAGTTTCGCTACAGCGCCTGCTGCTCTAGCTAATTGTCCACCTTTTCCAAGTGTGATTTCTATGTTATGTATGGCCGTGCCTAAGGGCATATCGGTTGAAGTAGATTCTTCTTTTTTATCAATCAAAACCCCTTCCCAAACTGTACAAGCTTCTTCCAAAGCATACGGCTTTCTAGATGTATATGATGATATCTAGACAGATGGATCTTATATGAATCGTATGATGAAGTACCACGTGAGTGGATATATAGGAATCCAAATCTGCCGAATCACTCATGTTATGATCTTCTACATCCTAGGTCTCCCCGTTCCGTCATCTGGCTTATGTTCTTCATGTAGCATTCAGACCGGATGACTCTATGAAATTACGTCGATACTTCCACATATTACGGGTAACGTAGGAGACATCTCTATTTTTCCCCGGAGGGTCTTTCTAATTACCACTGCTTAACTTTCAATTCGCCTCTGACCATCAAATGAAATGTGAATAACCCGTCCCTCCTCTCTTTGAAACAAGGGGCGCTTCCGGTTCTGTGCGCGCTTCAAACAATTTTGTCTTCTCCATATTACCATATCTCTAGAGTCAATAATTTTCTATGAGGAACTACTGAACTCAATCACTTGCTGCCGTTACTCAACAGTTTTCTGTTGAGGTCTATCCCGTAGAGGTACTCCAATTGGATCAGTGATCGATTTCTAGGTTTCGTCGTAAACCTAATTGGTTACTTCCAATTACGTAAATCAATAGTTCAAACCGCACTCAAAGGTAGGGCATTTCCCATTGATATAGGAACTTCTGTACCAGAAACAATGGTATCTCCAATTATAGCCCCTCTGGGATGTAAAATATATCTCTTCTCACCATCCCCATAGTGTATGAGACAAATGTATGCATTTCGATTAGGGTCATATTCTATGGTTACGATTCTACCAGATATCTCTTTTTCATTCCGTCGAAAGTCGATTTTACGGTATAGACGCTTATGACCTCCCCCTCTATGCCCTGCGGTAATGATCCCTCTGGCATTACGACCTTTACCACAACGATGCTGTCCATAGATCAAATTATTTCGTGGATTGGATTTCACTTGACTGTCTACGGCTCCATTGCGTGTGCTCGAGGTAGAAGTTTTGTATAAATGTATTGCCGTGTTATTAAGTCTTTTGCTTTAAGTTCTTTTCTCTATAAGAGGTGGAATAGAATAACCCGGTTGAAGCGTAATGATCATACGTCTGTAATGCATTGTATGTCCCATAATAGGTCCCATCCTTCTACCCTTTCCCGGGAGTCGATGACTATTCATAGCTATTACCTTGACACCAAAGAAGAGTTCGACCCAATGCTTTATTTCTGTCCTAGTTGATCCTGATTCGACATTAGAAGTATATTGATTGTTCCCCAATAACCGAATACTTTTTTCTGTAAATACTGCATATTTGATTCCATCCATAAATCCATTTTCTTCCCTATGAGTTCCAGTATCGATAAGAATTCTAGTTCTTACTGTTCATATGTTATGATATGAATATACCATACCAATTCGCTATGTATGGATGATGAGATTCCATTGATACAGAGTCAATTCCAATAGACTTATTGAATGTTCCCATTGGCGTGCATCCAGCAGGAATTGAACCTACGAATTTGCCAATTATGAGTTGGGCGCTTTAACCATTCAGCCATGGATGCTTAACAGGGATCATCGTACATCGTGAATAACCAAATTCCAATTGAAATGAAATCTTTAGGAGGAATCAATGAAACGACATCAATTCAAATCCTGGATATTCGAATTGAGAGAGATATTGAGAGAGATCAAGAATTCTCACTATTTCTTAGATTCATGGATCAAATTCGATTCAGTGGGATCTTTCACTCACATTTTTTTCCACCAAGAACGTTTTATGAAACTCTTTGACCCCCGAATTTGGAGTATCCTACTTTCACGTGATTCACAGGGTGCAACAAGCAATCGATATTTCACGATCAAAGGTTTAGTACTGCTTGTAGTAGTGGTCCTTCTATCTCGTATTAACAATCGAAAGATGGTCGAAAGAAAAAATCTCTATTTGATGGGGCTTCTTCCTATACCTATGAATTCCATTGGACCCAGAAAGGAGACATTGGAAGAATCTTTTTGGTCTTCCAATAGAAATAGGTTGATTGTTTCGCTCCTGTATCTTCCAAAAGGGAAAAAGATTTCTGAGAGTTGTTTCATGGATCCGCAAGAGAGTACTTGGGTTATCCCAATAAA